AATAGGGGCTTCCTGCCCCGAAATTTATAAGGCTATCATAGATCTGTGCCAACAACGAAACATTAGTTGGGTCGTGCGCTACCATAACTTCTATTACATCATAACTAGTTTTGTTTGCCGGAAGAAGAACGTGGTTCGTCTCAAAGAGGGGGTCCAATACCCTTTGAGAGAGTTGTTCTTTAAGGGTGTCGGCCACGCTCTCACTTACCCGCTCTTGATAATCTTGTGGGGTCAGCCCCCTCAGTCTAGCGACGCGCCACACCGCCAAACACCAAGCCAAAGTGGGAACTACATAATGTAAGTTATCGCTAACTAATGTAAATACAAAATTAAGCACAAGATCCCGGTCCATTCTATTCTATTATTGCGAAAAAATGATTCCCTCCAGAAAGAGAAAAAGACTCCTTCCTTAGTGAGTAGTGAAGAACTATAGTATAGAAAAAGGTTGGTTGTTGACCAACAAAGAAATGGGAATGAATGGAAAGCAAGGGAAAAAGAAAGATGCACAAACGAAAGTTTAAGATCTCGACACCAAGGGAGTTTTTCCCTTTGACGTAGCGGCGTACGCAACCTCAATCATCTCGTCATTGGCAAGAAAAGTCCACCATCGGTAGCTCAATGGAAAACACGTTTACAGTCAATGAGTGAGAGAATAAGCAGTCGCATCACTTATTTATGTAATTTCTCAGTGCTCAATGGAGCAGCGAGCTAGCTAGGGACAGAGACGGGTAGGGGTAGCGGTTACCTTTGCCCCGAGCCACGGAGTTCTTCTGTTTGGACCAACCTCTTCTCGAGCCAGCTTTGAACTTCGTGTAGACGTGGATCGACCAAGACAGACACCTCCAGCGACAGCGCATTCTTCTTTCTTACGATAATTCCAACTGAGTGGATACCCATACGTAATACTAATACTGGGTCATTTCAACTGTAAAAAAAGAATGAGAATGGGAGGGAAAAAGCACTGTGCCGAAGCCCCAATGGGGCCGAGTCATGGACTGGTTGGATCTAACCTAAGGTCCCAGTCCCTCGGGAACAGTGTAAATAGGCAAGCAGTTCAGGCTGAGATGGTGAGCGGCTAGTCCCTTTACACAGAAAGAAAGAAAAAAAAGAACTCAGAGACAGAGAGCTTGGAGAACCTAGAACGAGGTAAACCCTGTGCTCACAGGAAACAACATAAACAACAATTAGGCACATCAAACAAAGATATGATGTATGTGAATAAATTCCTCTAATTCGATAGCATTTGTCCGGATTCACCAAGAGCTTTACATTTTGCTAAGTTAAGAGTCATTTTATTCCCAAAAAAAGGTCTCGTCTCTTTTCTATTCTACGATCGGAGTTTGACTATCTGTAACGATAGGAGCAAACATATGAGTCATATTCAAGATATCCCTATGGAAGGAAGGTTGAGTGAAGGAGGCGGGTCAGAGACGAGTTCAGACAGACTTGAGACTGAAACTGTCCCTCCGAAAGTCGGATAAGCATTACAAGTCAAGACCAGCTTATGGGGAACCTTAAACTACAAGTGTCCCAGACGAAAAACCCTATTCTTCTAATATTTTTTTCCGGGTAGCAAGACATTTACCGCTGGCTCTTCAATAAGCCACTCATAAGCAGACTTGGACAGAACTACTAGTGTCTTAGCCGGACGCCTAGTTCAGACCCACTTTATCCTTTTCCGGACAGTTCCTCTATTAGTGAAGCTTCGGGGGAAGCATAACTAGCTAGAACACCTGACTTGAGATAAGCCGTTGACGCACTTAGACCCGCTCCTCATCTTCTTGAGACTGATTCTTGGACTTATGAAAGTCTCCCAACCGATGACAAGGAAGAAGCGGAAAGGCAGGGAGGAAGGAAAGTTGCTAGGGCCGTAGGGCCGGCACACTAACTTCATCTTGCAATACTAACCGAATTTTGCGATTAGAAGCGTAGACGCAACCAATCCGCAACGCGTATCCCCCGAGAATCGGGGAGTATGTCCTCTTTCCTTAGAGACCTGAAGGTCGCATGTGAGGCAGGCACTCGATGCCAGCTTCAAATAAAGTAATAAAGTCTGGAACAGACAACACCCTGCCATAATGAGTTTCCCCATTTTAGCCCGCGGGGAACACAGGAAATCAATCCTTCCCTTTCTAATAAGAAAGAAAGTTTCCTAACGCAATGGTAAAGTCGGAGTGACAGCATAGCGTTTGAGTTCCTTTGCTAGAGTCACACTCGAGAGCCTCACATTCTTCTTTCTATACGTGACATCTCTTCCTTGTACTTATATACGTGACCATCCCGGAGCAAATAAACCTTATTTCGACGGTAACTTGCTTAAAGCAAAGCAAACTAATCTCGTTACTGAGTGAGGAAAAGAAGCTCTGGCAAGAGGTTCATCGCATGAGTTTCGGTCCTTCAAGGACCAATAATCGACAGGCGAATAAAAAGTCACAAAGGACTAACCTCGGGACCTTGGGACCAAGACCACTCGGGTCAATCTCTCTTCTCTGCCGAGCAAATCTAATCTTAAGCAAAGGATTCCCCATTCTTTCTATGATCTTTTGCGCAGCCACAAATAGAATGAGCGATGTCAGACACATCTTCGTGTTGTCCCCTACTGCTACCGAGGGAAGAATCTCTGGCAAGAGAATCAAATCTCGCATGCTACCTCCTCTGTCGTAACCTATTAGAAATAGGATTCAAAATCCATCAGTGTCAGACATGTTTTCATGTCTTCTACATCTATAACTAACGAGGAATTAATTGCATTCTTGAATGCTATTCCATTTCCACTCTCAAAGAGAGAGGGGACAAGAAAACCATCATAAAAAATTCCACCCTACTGGACTGGAATTTCACCCGAGAATCGGGGGTACGCCCTTCCTGACAAAAGGGCACATGCGACGTTGCAGTCATTCCGTGCCAACTTTCTAGTAAAGTAAAGTATGAAACTAGGTATCAACAATTCGTACTGAGTGAAACAATTCCCATTTTCCCCTACTGTGAGCAATCTCGCTCAAAAACTCAATCCCTCCCTTTCTAATAAGAAACACAATTTCCTAGCGTAGTGAAAAAGTCGTGAAAACGGGGACGCGCCGAGTGACAACGTATCGTTTGAGTTCCTTGCCCGAGTCTCGCCGGGGAGACTCATCATCCTTTATTCCTTATATACGTGACCATCTCAAAGCAAATAAACCTTATTTCGACCGGTAACACCGGAAATAACCGATCTCGCTACCGGGTGAGGGAAGAAGAGCTCTACCAAGAGGTTCACTCTTTTCGCATGACTTTCTTTCCTCGACAATAACGAATAAAGTAGTCACAAAGGACTATAAGCCTTAGAACAAACAGATCAATTCCCGTCCTCTGCTAAGAATCTCTCAGATTCGGTTCTTGAATCTTCCCCGGCCGTAGCCTAGGATTAAGAGCGACATCCTCGATGTCAAACCCCTGCTGGCTGGGGTGGGAAATTTCTACTCTCCAAATTGAGAGACGTTTCCTCACCTAGTCCCGGAGACCTAACGGCTGGGACAGAAGAAAGATCGGGGAACCTGCTAGCGCAGAGAATCAATGCGCCAAAGCTATCGGCGCTGACCGCGTCCATCTTATCTTCTACGGGGTAGGTAGATAGGAATGGTCCTCTTTTGCTACCATCGAGCCGATGGTCTTCGCCTCCGGTGACTTCTCCAGGAGGATGGGAAAGTCAAAGTAGCCGCTCAACACTCACGAGGGAGATAGCCTACGCTAATCACGCACCTCCAAAGAGGCATCGATACGTCTTTCCCCGTTGATGAAGCCCGGAAGAAAGAGACTTCCCACTCCTGTTAGTGAGAGAGTGGTCACAGTTCGTCACCTCGGTGCCATGGGCTTCTCTGAAAGAGAGGGTAAGGAGGAAGGCTAGGTGAGGAGATTTCTACTCCGCAAGAGCCATAATAAATCAACATTGGGACAGAGAGTCCCACAACCTGTGAAGATTTATAGGCCAGGGTACAGATGGATCGAAATTCGCGGTCGGGTGTGAATTGGTAGCTCACAATCTCTGAATTCACATCGCCAGAAGCCTTGGTGTGCTAACAAAGCATTCCCTCTGAACTTCCCGTTCTCTTTCTTTCTTTATCCTGTTATCTTTATTAAAGTCTTGATTTATCTTTTTCTAGACATGACATAAGGCTTATCCTCGAAAATTCCTATTTTGCACCTTTTCAATTTAGTATGCTTTTCTTAGATGCCGCTCTTGATGGAATGGGTAAAATGGGCAAGACCTTCAGCTTTACAGCCAACATAACCATTGATCCATGGACCAATATTTTTTCGACGTTAGCGGTAGTGGTTCATTTACCTTGATCTGCCTTCCGAGTGTCAAGGGCATTTTGCTTTTCTTTGTCCTCACTGTCAGCGTACCGGCTATTGCATTTTTCATTGATTGGCATTTTGTCACATCTAAGCTTATGGCCTCTCCCTGCCGAAGAACAACCTGAAAGTCAGACCTTCCCAACCCAATTGAGGGCTTGGCATTTCTAACTTATGTAACTAACATTAAAGATCTCCGTAGGCGTAGGGAATTTATTTCTATATACAAAGACGTAGGTTATAAAGAAAGAATTTCAGTATGAACTTCCAGACAATCTTCATTCTTTTCTTTATCTCATCAGTAGGTAAGGTCAAAAGAAAGTCTTTGATAAACTCTTCATTCTCTTTTCTTTAGGCGGGATAAATCAATAGTTTAAACCTTTCTTACAGTTCATACATATCGTCGCTACGCTTTAGTAGCTTATCCGAAGGGACTTCGAAGTCTTGATTGCCACCGCCACCTTATGTGAGCTATAGAAAGAGTTTCATCTAGTGAAGTATATGCCAAGAGTTAAGTAGATTCCAAGGCCAAGGTTTACTTACTTTATACGTTTAGTTCCACTTCTCTCTATCAGCAGCAATATCGGAAAAAGAGGGAGTTCTTCCCATGGGACCTGGCATTAAAGCAGAGATTTACCTTGCTTAGAGCTAAGTGCCAAACTTTCTTAATATAGCCGTCCTTCCAAACCTCTAGAGATGAAGATTAGGCTGTCATAGTTGCTCCTAGTGTAACCGTGTCCCACCATACAGGTGTCAAACCTGTTATACCACTGACTAGGAGATTGCTTCAAGCCATACAATGACTTCTTGAACAGGCACACACGGTCTTCCTTACCCTGAACAATGAAACCCTCTGGCTGATGCATGTAAATCCTCTCATTCACTACTAGTCTAATTCGACAAAGCCCATAGGATGCACACCTCCTACACTTCTCCCAATATAGGGTTATCTTCTGACCGTTCCATCACGCTTGTTTCAAGAAGCGCCTCAATCACTTCAGTCAGTCTTTTGGCAGAAGAAGAAGAAAGGGTGTCACGAAAATAGGTCAATTGAATAGACTGACTTGAACAATCGTCCTGTTCGATCAAGCCGATTATGACGCCAACCAACTCGTTCACATTCATTCTACCTACTATGAAGAGGGGGTTCCCTTCGGACAATCTTAATTCTTTTCTTTATAACCTACTATTTTGTAAAGTAAATGATAGAAATTAGAGTTTAAGTATGAACTTCCAGCCCCGGCAAAGACTGTCACCTGCTGAACCAACATGTGATAGGGAGATCATAGAGGTGAGTTAACGTGCTGGTTCTAGCCTAGCCCTTTATTGAATGATTTGACTAGCTCGCAAAAGAGTTGAAAAGTGGATGAAACAAAAAGAAAATGGTTGGCCTCTTAATCATGTGCCCCTTTCCATTTCCGTATTCTCCAATGATTATGAAAAGACCGCTAGCTATAGAGCCAGGTAGTAGCTATCTATAATCGTTGGCGAAAGTGCTAAAAGAATCCCTCTATATAGCTATATCGAAAAAAGGACGAACGTACCATCTTTGAGGTCGGTCAACTAAAGAGAGGACTTTCCGGGTGTTGATGACTGAGTAGCGGATTCTATTTCCAGCAGCATAGTATATATTATAGGGATATCTGTCCGAAAAACATCTGCTTTAGAGTGAGTTTCTCTCATTCCTGCCCGGACCGTCACATCATGCAATTACCGTAATAAACCACTTACGAAGAGAAGAGATCTTGTCTGCCTTTAGCGAATCCTAAAATGCCAGTAAATTCACTGCTATAGCTTCACTTACTGCCAGTTGATAGTGCGTTTAAAAGGCAGGATTGGGATAGGAAATGAAAACTAGAATTCCGGGAAAGGGCATTAGCTAAATCCCAGCCAGGCAGTTGAAACACCTCCCCGAAGGGCCTACCTTATTTATGAGTTAAGAGTTAAGGCAAGCAAGTGATCACTAAATCTTACTGAGTCCGATGGATCCAATAGTCTTTCAATACATAATAGTACAATGGGATCATGTGATCATGAAATGCCAATACATATGAAAAATGCCATACCATGCTTGCAACAAGGTCAATAGGAACCATTTTAAGGCTAAATTATCCATTGGAAATTAAGTATCTGCACTTGAAACTTATATCCTCCCCACGTAAAGAACATCTATCAATGGCCTGGCCCAACTATTATAGCATATTCATAAAACAAGAGAAAAGGTCCACAGAGGAAATTACTCCCCAGGAGGAAATGTCTTTCTATTGGGTGTGCAAATTCCTCGTATGCAACCAGTCTGTGCAGGTGCAAAAAAGCTTCATTCCTGTTGCCGAGACTTTGTTCGCAGCAGAAAGTCCAGTGGCCCTTGCCCCTTTCTTATTATTATAACGGGAGAATAAGAATGAATCCCGGGTCCAACGTAGATCTTTAGAATAATGCCTTCGATCGATTACAGAGACAGGACAGGGGCAACACCTATAATAGGATAGATGGAAGAGCCTTAGGACGAAGTAGGGTCTTGTTCCCCGGAAGCAAGTACTGAATCTGTTTAAAGAGAGTAGATTCGTTCAATATCCAAGTGATAGCACTGAGACTCGGTTGACAAGCTCATTGGCAAGACCGGAGGTTGTATACAAGAAAGGAGGTTTCAAAGAGTATTGGTAAGATCGGAGGGATGAGGAATCGTCATTGAGTGAAAGACTGATCTTGTCACGACCGGGAATCGAACCCGTGTGCCGGAAAGATATCCGGATAAAATTACTCAAGTCGATACGGAAGTAATTTTCATATTATAGTAATTTTTTATTTTTGTTATTCTAAAGAGTGGTACAATTTGTTATGTAATTTTTTCGGCAATTGACAATCGAAGAATTGAAATGAAAAGCGATTCACGGCTCTCGATCTAGCTACCGTCCGGTAAATGAAGAAGGTTATTGCTTTCCCGATCGAGAAAGGAAGTGAGAGTTCCAGTCTCATTCTCCCATTCGAGAAGAGAAAAAGAATCTTTAAAGAAAAAAAAAAGAAGAAGGGAGGGAATGTCGGGACCAATGAACAACTAAGGCCCCACGTCCTCTATAAAGAAATGTCGTCGCTAAGATCACAGCCTTTCCCAGATTCTCTCACTCAACAAATCGACAGAGAGAAGGCAACAAGCATCACCTTTTCTCAATAAACGAATATTGCTCCCAATTCAACGATGTCGAGCTCTCTCTCAATTCAATCTCGACCAACCACCTTACAACCATCGATTTTATCCCAGAAAAGAAAGAGGCGCGAAGCCAAAGTCTTTTCATTTTCATTCTTACAATTCTATGAGTAAAGCCTAGATAAGACTCGATTAAGAAGATTGAACAACGTAGCTCCTTAGCTCGATCTCGAAGAACGAATGCCGAAATGGCAGCTCAACTATCAAGCACGGAAGTAGCCCTTTTCAGCGCTCTTAAGTCGAATAAATATAGAATTATAAAATTTCGTTAATTCAAACCTGACGTTCCGAAGCAATTTTAGGTCCCATAATCGAATAAAAGTTAGCTCGGTCAGAACAGGAGATATCGTCCACGGTAGACTCGAAAGGGATAAATTTCCTGAACTGGGAGTTTCCAGGGTCACGTAGATAGGATGAAGGTTTCAGAGCCTTCTCGTAATTCGAAACTCAAGCGGCTTTGTGCCATCTCTTTTCACGCATTCAGCGCGTGCCGCAATCTCATTGTATTCAATCACAGACGGTATCCTATAGTAGAATAGAAGGAAATCACCCTCTCTCCGGTGCTCTAGTGAGGTTACTTAGTCGAGACCGCTAAGTGAAATTGAGCTGCAAGTGGCCACCAATACAAACAAAGGAATTCCTTTCAATTCTTTTTTTCTTTGTAGTTCACTTGTTTTCTTTCGAGGGGGATTTGGTGTCCGAACGTCATCCGAAACCTTGGAGGTTCGGGGCTTCCCTCCCATCTCTTCCTAGCTCTTGACCTTCCGCTATTGTGGATGGTGCGTGGGTAGCATCCTTCTAGTCTTTCCCTTTCTTGGGTGCTTCGCCTCGAGTTAACCAGGCCCGATGGCGGTTACGCGAAAGCCCAGAAACGCTTGCCCAAGATCCTCCGGCTCTGACAGAAGAATATGCTTAACACATGCTCTTTGAGCAACTTTGGGAAGAAATGAATAGCATTTAGAAAGGAAAAAAAACAGCAGTCTTAAATATAGATTCTTCATCGAAGAAGAGAGTCAGGTCCTCAATATCCATTTCCATATTACGTAATTCTCCTTCACTTAATGGTAAGCTAGCTTTTCCATTATTCAATATTTCGAAGACAACCGGATTATACTCAACTGATTTCGTATTACTCTCTTGTCCACACATCTTAGAACTTTCTAAATAATTGTAAAACTCACACCAAAAATGAATTAGTAGGACTTGATCATCTTCATTTATGGGTAAATTTTGCAATGATTTTATGATCCAATTTACATTAGACATCACCATTTCCTAAATCTTAATATTATTTCGTCAAAAGTTTGACTTCAACCCCTTAAACTGATTCGAAGGCAGGCACGACATCGAGGGCAAACAATTCCACCCTATCGATCGCATTCGCTCACCCATTTCCTCGACCAGCTAATTCAGCGATCACTTGAATCCCTCAACTGAACTGAAAAAGTCAGGTTATTTCATACCTCGATCGATGGAAGCCAATTACAAAAACGGCTTTTTTATTAGGAACACTTTCTCTTTGTGGTATTCCACCCTTCGCCTGTTTTTGGTCCAAAGATGAAATTCTTAATGATAGTTGGTTGTATTCACCTATTTTCGCAATAATAGCCTGTTTCACAGCAGGATTAACTGCATTTTATATGTTTCGGGTTTATTTACTTACTTTTGACGGACATTTAAATGTTCGTTTTCAAAATTACAGTGGCAAACAACTCCTTCTATTCAATATCTCTATGGGGTAAAGAAGAGCCAAAACCTATTCAAAAAGAATTTCGTTTATTCATTGTTAATAATACCTTAGAAAACTTTTTTACAGCCTTTTCGCCTAGCTAGTGTAGCCCGGTATTCTTGCAACAGACCATTGCCAATTCCAATGAAAGCTTGGTAAGCCAAGTGCCATGGAACTGATTGACCCACATATAAGCTGCCCTTAGCCGATTATTGGCTTTAAGGCCAAAACGCTATATCCGATTTCCGACATGAAATAATAAAGGAAATCCCTATGCACGGTGTCAAAATCCTTTTCACTTGAATCAGCTCTGAGGGCGGGAAGGATTGCTGCTAGCTCTAGAGCATCCGATTACTGATTCTTAAACTGCTAAAGGACAGGCCAAAGCGGAAAGCCCACATGGATTCCTACGAAAGAGGGTTCGTAGCGGGACGGGAAGGGAATACAGAGACTAGGCTATTAGCCTTTAGAAATCCATCTGCCGGGAGTTTCGGGTCCGAAGAAGAAGAATCTTTCCTGACAAGATTAAGAGCAGTTGATGTGACACAATACAACGACAAGCGAATCTGCTCTAATCTAGCGGGTAGGTACTTAACTGAAGAGAGGGATCTGTGCTAGCCTTGCAGGTGGGAACGTTAAATACTACCTTCGATCCGTTGACCCGGATCAACCCATGACATCTTCACTCCTCAAGTGCTGCAATTCCTGGCAGTTTCGAACCAGATATTTGAAAA